TATATAAAAGAATTAATTTTTCTATCATTAGGGTATGAGCCTAATAGCTTTATTAGCTTATTTATATATTATATAAATGTATAAATAAGTTTTAATATTTAGATATTATATAAAATATAAATCTTTAATTGCAATTTAAATGTTATTAATTTAACTAATATCCATTTAATATATATATATATATATATATATATATATATATTGAATATTAGGTAGTATATTTAATATACAGGGATTTTATATATAAAAATTATTTTATATAAAATTTTATATAAAATATCAGAAAATATATTTAATATATAAGAATTTTATATATAAAAATTATTTTATATGAAATTTTATATTAAATATTAGGAAGTATATTTAATATATAAGGATTTTATATATAAAAATTAATTTAAATAAATTTTATATTAAATATTAGAAAATATATTTAATACTTAGAAATTAAACTAAATGTTTTTATAAATTTATAGGGAAATTTATAGGAATATAGGAATTTTGGTTAAATCAAAATGTTTTTATAGATTTATAGGGAAATTTATTAAAAATTTTATATTGGTTTATTAATTAATTTTTTTAATATATTATATATATTTATTATTAAAAAATAAGTTTTATTAATAATTAAATCTATTTAATAATGAGAGTTATAATTGGGAATTAAGTTAAATAAAGGTTAAAATATATTAGTGCCAGCTACAGCGGTTAAACATATTTTATAATTTAATTATTTTAATATTAAAGTATTTTATTATTTTTAAATTTAATTATTTGTAATTAATATTTTATAGTGAAATTATAAATATTAATTAAATATTAATTTTTATATATGAAAGTACTTATAAATTAAATTTAAAGACTAGGATTAGATACCCTATTATGTATATTAGATAAAATATTAAATATTAAATGTTTTAATCATTAAAATTAAAATATATGGCGGCTTTTTATATCTATTTAGAGAAACTTGTATATTAAATGATAATACACGATAGGATTTACTTAAATTTTATAATTTGTATATTGTTGTTTTCAAATATTTTTAAAAATAAAAATATTAATATATTAATAATTAAATAAAAATTCAAATCAAAATGTAGTATATTTAAGATTATATGAGTTATAATAGTATAAAATTTTTGATTAATAATTTTAATTTATTATGAAAGAGGATTTAAAAGTAATATTAATTAATTAATTAATTTGAAGATAGTTTTAATTAGTGTACAAATCGCCCGTCAATTTTATTTTTTAATAAAATAAGTCGTAACATAGTAAATATACTGGAAAGTGTATTTAGAATAATTTTATATTAAATAAAATTTTAGTTTAATATAAAAAAATTTTTCGTTTACATTGAAAAGATTAAAATTTAATTTAAAATTTTAATTATGTTTAATTAAGAATTTTTGTTAGATTAATTAAATATTTATAATTAAAGTTTTAATAAATTTGATAAGTTTAAGTAATAATTTTGAATAAATTAAAATTTTTATAATTTAGTAATGTAAATGAATATTTAATATTATTATAAAAGTAATATGTTTTTTACCTTTTGTATCAGGGTTAATTAATTATAATTTATTTATTTAATAGTCTCGAAAATAAATGAGTTAAATTTATAAAATTTTTTTTGTTAAATTAAAATTATAAATATAAATTTAGAGATTAAATGTTATTCAAATTTATTAATATCTAGTTTTTTTTTAATTAAATTTAATTTATTTATAAAATTTATTATAAAATTTATTATAAAATTTTATAATAATTTTATAGAAAAAAATTATGGGATAAACTTTAATTTTAGTTACAATATATATATTATATATAATAGAATTTATATAAATATATTAATAAAATTTTAATTTATTTGAAATTATTTTATAATTTATAATTAAAATAAAAGATTTTTTTTATATGTATATTTTAAAAAAAATATTATATTAATTTTGTATATAATGGTATAATGATTAAATAAGTAATATAAATTATAAATATAAATTTTTATAAATTTATAATTAAAATATATTTAAGGAATTAGGCAAAAATTTTTATTTTAGATTATATATTCAACTGTTTAACAAAAACATTGTTTATTGATAATAATTTTAAATAAATCTGCCCAATGATAATTTAAATTTAATGGCTGCAGTATAATTAACTGTGCAAAGGTAGCATAATCAATTGTTTCTTAATTAGAAACTTGGATGAAAGAATTAATGAAATATTTACTGTCTCATTTATATTAAATGAATTTAGATTTTTAGTAAAAATACTGAAATTTATTTATGGGACGATAAGACCCTAAGAATTTTATTAAATTATATAATTAAATTTTATAATATATTTAATTTTATTTATATAACTTAATTTAATTGGGAGGATTATTAAATTTATAAAACTTTAATATATTTAATCTATAATAAAAGAATTTTTTTGATCTATAAATTATAAATATTAGATTAAATTACCTTAGGGATAACAGCGTAATATCTTTTGAAAGATCATATTTATAAAGATGTTTGCGACCTCGATGTTGAATTAAGATTAAATTTAAATGTAGAAGTTTAATTATTAAGTCTGTTCGACTTTTAAAATCTTACATGATTTGAGTTCAGATCGACGTAAGTCAGATCGGTTTCTATCTATAAAAAAAAAATAATTATTTGTACGAAAGGACTATAATCATTAAATAATTTATTTGATTTAAATAAATAGATAATTATTTTGGCAGATTTAGTGCATTAAAATTAGAATTTAATTAAGTAATTATATAATATTACAAGTAATAATTGTTTTTTTAACTTTAAATATATTAATATTAATTTTATTTATATTATTGAGAGTGGCTTTTTTAACTTTATTAGAGCGTAAAGTATTAGGATATATTCAAATACGTAAAGGTCCAAATAAATTAGGTTTTAAAGGTTTATTACAACCTTTTAGTGATGCTTTAAAATTAATTAGAAAGGAATGAATATTTTTAGATTATAGAAATTATTTTTTTTTTATATTAAGTCCTTTATTTATATTTTTTTTATCTATAATTTTATGATTAATTTATCCTTGAATAAGATTATATATATATATTAATAGAATAATTTTTATAATTATAATATTAGGATTAAGTGTTTTTCCAATTTTTTTAATTGGATGAAGGTCTAGATCTAATTATGCTATGTTAGGGGTTTTACGTTTGATATCACAAATAATTTCATTTGAAATTAGTATATTTTTAATTATATATTTATTTATATTATTAATTGAAAGATATTCTTTTAAATATTTATATATATATCAATATTATATTAGATTTAGATTTTTAATTTATCCATTATATTTTATAATAATTTTAAGAATATTAATTGAATTGAATCGTACACCATTTGATTTAATTGAGGGAGAATCTGAATTAGTTTCAGGTTTTAATGTTGAATATTATAGAAGTATATTTGTTATAATTTTTTTATCAGAATATTCAGGTATTTTATTTATAAGAATGATTTTAACAATAATGTTTTATAATTTTTATAGTTGATCATTAATATTTATTATATTATATATATTTCATATAATAATTTTATTATGAATTCGTGGTATTTTACCACGAATTCGTTATGATTTATTAATATATATATGTTGAACTGATTTATTATTAATAGTTTTATTTTACTTATTAAATATTTATTTAATAAAATATTTAATAAATTTGTTATTTAATTAAATTAATAGAAATTTTTATTTCTTTATTATGTATTCAAAACATATACTTATATTCAAGTTCATTAATTTAATTATTATAAATTATTAAATCTCAAAATTTATTTAATATTGGTATAATAAAGAAGTAGATAAAATAAGTTAAAGTGAAAATATTATTTAATGTAATATATGGATATTCAATTAATTGACTTCCTAATCATGTTAATATAATAAAATTATTAATAAATATTCAATAAATAATTTGGTTTAATGGATAAAATTTATTTGATTTAATTATATAATTTCAATAAAAAGGTATAATATATAAAATTATAATAGATATTAATAATGCTACTACTCCTCCTAGTTTATTTCTAATTGATCGGAGGATTGAATAGGCAAATAAAAAGTATCATTCAGGTTTAATATGAGGAGGTGTAATTATTGAATTAGCAATTTTAAAATTATCAGGATCACCTAAATAGTAAGGATTTTGTATAATTAAATATATAAATAAAGTTAAAATTAAAATAAATCCTAAAGAATCTTTAATTGTATAATATGGATGAAAGGAAATTTTATATAAATTTCTATTTGATCCTAGTGGATTTGAAGATCCCGTAGAATGTAAAAATATTAAATGTAATACTACTATAATTAAAATAATAAAAGGTAAAATAAAATGTAAGGAAAAAAATCGATTTAATGTGGCATTATTAATTGAATAACCACCTCAAATTCATTCAACAATTATTTGACCAATATATGGAATAGCTGATAATAAATTTGTAATAACAGTTGCCCCTCAAAATGATATTTGTCCTCAAGGTAATACATATCCTAAAAATGCTGTGGCTATAGAAATAAATAAAATAGTAACACCAATTAATCATGTTAATTTTATTTTATATGAATGATAAAATAAATTTCGTGCAATATGAATATATATTAAAATAAAATAAAATGAGGCTCCATTTATATGAATTAATCGAATTATTCATCCTGAATTTACATTTTTTATAATATGGATAATTCTCTCAAAAGCATAATTTACATTAGGACAATAATGTATAGATAAAATAAAACCGGAAATAATTTGGATTATTAAGAATATTCCTAATATAGATCCAAAATTTCATATAAAATTAATATTTAAAGGTGTGGGTAGATAAATTAATGAATAAAAGAATATTTTTAGAATTAAATTTTTAAATGTTAGTTTTGAGTTTTTCATTAAATTTTAGATCGTATAGATTTTTTTTTTAAATAGCAGATTTTAAATGATATATATAATGTAATAATTAATAAAAAGATTATAATTAATATTAAGATTAATTTAGTTTTGAAATAAATATAGAAAATTTTATTTTTAATAAATATATTTAATATTATTGAAGTTTTATAATTATAGAATATATAAATAATAATAATAGATAAAATATTAGGTAAAAAAATAATAATAAATAAATAAGTTTTTTTTATGGGTATATTTAAAGTTCTTGTAAAATAAATGAATATAATTATTAATCCTCTAATAAAAGTAATTATAATAATTATTCTATTTATTGAATTAAATGTACTTAAATATGTTAAGATTATTAATATTAATGTGTAAGTTATTAAATAAATTAATTTTTTAATGATATTAATTTTTATATTTAAGAATTTAAATAAGATTAAAGTATATATAATATTAATTGGTATAATTATTATAATAAATTTAAATATAAATATAAATTTCATTATAATTTCAACAAAAAATAGTTTAAATTAAAATAATAATTTTGGGGATTATAGATATTTATTATAAATTTTTTTGAAATTAATTATAAAATAATAAATATTTAAATTTAATTTACAAAATTAATGTTTTTGTTAAACTATATAATTATAATTAATTTATTATTAAAATATTATATATATTATTATTTATATTAATTATTTTATTATCAATGAGTTTACATTATTTAGAATTTTTGTTGGGTATAGAATTTTTAGTAATTTCTTTATTATATTTAATTTTAAATTATCAGATTAATGTTTGATTTTATTTAATTTACTTGGTATTTTCTGTGTGTGAAGCTGTATTAGGTTTATCATTATTAGTTTCAATAAATTTTGAATATGGTCATCAAAAATTATTTTTGTTAAATTTAATAATTTAAATTGAAATGATAGAGATTATAATTTTATTAATTTTATTAATTATAATAAATTTAAATTTATATTTAGTTAGATTATTTATATATATAATTAGATTAATATATTTATTTAAATTAAGATGGATTGATTGATTTTATCAAATATTTAATTTTGGTTTTAATTATTATTCTATAGGTATATTAATTATAACTTTTTGATTAGGTGGATTAATTTTAATAAATTTAATAAATGAACATTATTTAAATATTTATTTAAATATTATTATATTTATAATTATGTTAATTAATTTTTTTTCTATAAATTTATTAGTTTATTATTTTATATTTGAGATTAGGTTATTATTAATTTTTATTATTATTATGAATTGAGGGTTTAGGGTTGATCGAATTTTATCAAGGTTTTATTTAATATTTTATACTATAGTTTTTTCTTTACCTACATTATTGATTTTATTTACTTTATTAAATTTAAATAAATCTTTAGATTTTATTATATTAGAGTTTTATGGGAATAATTTAATAAATTTATTAATAATTTATTTAATAATAGTTTTTTTAATTAAAGTACCCATATATATATTTCATAGGTGATTGTTAAAAGCTCATGTTGAAGCTCCTTTTTATTCATCTATAATTTTAGCTTCAATTATATTAAAATTAGGTGGTTATGGTTTAATTCGTTTATTTAATATATTTAAATATTTATATAATTTTATATATTATTTTATTGTTATTAGATTTATAGGAATATTAATATTAAGATTAATATGTTTAATTCAATTAGATATAAAAATTTTAGTAGCTATTTCTTCTGTGGTTCATATAATATTAATATTAGTAGGTTTATTTACTTTTATAAAGGTTGGGTTTTTGGGAAGTTATTTAATAATAATTTCTCATGGATTTAGATCATCGGGTTTATTTTATTTAATTAATATTATTTATGTTAATTCGAATAGACGATTAATATTTATTAATAAGGGTATAATTATTTTTATACCTTCAATAAGATTAATGTGATTTTTATTATGTTCATTAAATATGGCTGTACCTTTAACTTTAAATTTAATTAGTGAAATTATATTATTTATTAGAATTATTTATTTTATAAAATTTATAATTATTTTTATAATAATATATTGTTTATTTAGATTTTTGTATTCATTATATTTATTTAGATATATTCAACATGGTTTTTCTTTAAATTTAAAAAATATTTTTAGAGGGAGAATTTTTAATTATTTTATTTTATTAATACATTGATTACCAATAAATTTATTAATTTTAAATTTAAATTTTATTATTTAATATTTAAATAGTTTAAGTAAAAATATTGAATTGTGATTTCAATGATATTAAATTTATAATATAGTTTTAAATTATTTTAAATATAATAATTTGTAGAATTATATTTTTTATTATAAGATTTTTAATATTATTTTTGGGATTAAGTTTAATTTTATTTAATAAAATTTATGTAATTGAGTGATTAATTTTTAAATTTAGTTCAATAAAATTAAATTTAATTTTATTATTAGATGATTTAAGATTAATTTTTATTTATTTAGTTTTAATAATTTCTTCAGTAGTTATAATTTATAGAATTAGTTATATAACTTTAGAAGAGATTATAATTAAACGATTTTTTTATTTATTAATATTATTTGTTTTTTCTATATGTTTAATAATTATTAGACCAAATTTATTAACTATTATTTTAGGTTGAGATGGATTAGGATTAATTTCTTATTGTTTAATTATTTATTATCAAAATAATAAGGCTTATAATTCGGGTATATTAACAATAATTTTAAATCGTTTAGGGGATTGTAGATTATTAATATTAATTGGATTAATAGGTTTATTAGGATCATGAAATTTATTTTTATATAATAATTTTATTAGAATAAGAATTATTTTATTAATTATTTTAATATCTTTTACTAAAAGGGCTCAAATACCTTTTTCTTCTTGATTACCAGCTGCAATAATAGCACCAACTCCAATTTCTTCATTAGTTCATTCTTCTACATTAGTAACTGCTGGAATTTATTTATTAATTCGTTATAATAATTTTTTAAATTTATATATAATTTATATTTTATTAATTTCAAGTTTTACAATATTATTATCGGGATTATTTGCTAATTATGAAATTGATTTTAAAAAAATTATTGCTTTATCAACATTAAGACAATTAGGATTTATAATAAGAATTTTAAGTTTAGGATATATTGATTTAACATTTCTTCATTTAATTATTCATGCTTTATTTAAGTCTTTAATATTTTTGTGTGTGGGTAGATTTATTCATTATAATAATGGTAGACAGGATTTACGGGATTATAGAGGTATATTTTATATTTATCCTTTTAAATCTATAATTTTATTATTTACATTAATAAGATTAAGTGGATTTCCATTTTTAGTTGGATTTTATTCAAAAGATTTGATTATAGAATGTTTTTTTTTTAGAAAGATAAATATATTAAGATTTTTAAATTTATTTATTAGAACTTTAATAACTATTTCTTATTCTGTTCGTTTAATTTTAATTATTATATTAAATAATAATTTAAAGTTTTTTTTGAATTATATTAAAGAAGATTTATTAATAAATTTATGTATGTTGTATATAATAATTAATTCAATTTTTTTTAGACAATTTTATTTAATAATAAAATTTAGGTTATTAAGGTTTAATTTAGATTATTTATATAAAGTTATAATAATAAAATTATATATTTTAGGATTAATTTTAGGATATCAATTTTATTATATAATATATTGAGTAAATATAATTGGGTTTTTAATAAAAAATATATTTTATTTAAATAATATGTATTCAAGAATTTATTTATATCCAATAAAGTTAATTTATTCTTATGAATTTAGGTTAGAAAAATTTTATTTTCAAAATTTACTTAGGGATTTTATAGTAATTATTTTAAATATTTTTAATATAAAAATTTATTATGTTTATTTATATATATTATTAATAATATATTTATATTTATATTTATTAATGTTATTATATTTAAATAGCTTATAATAAAGAGTATAATATTGAAAATATTAAGGAAATTTTTTAATTTTTAAATAATTATAAATAATAAATATTAGTTTTATATTGAAAATATAATGTTTTATATTAAACTATATAATTAGAAATATAGATATAATTTTTATCTTTTAAGAGAATTAGAAGTTCTATTTTAAATATTTCTTTAATTGGAATATTTTAAATTCAATTTAATTATTAACAATAATTTGCTTAGTTTTTAGCTTCAATTAATATATATATATATATATATATATATTAAATTTAATTAAATTTTTTAATTGGAAATTAAATGTAATAAAATTATACTATATATATATATAAAGTAAATTTTACATTTAATTTCGACTTAAATTTTACTAAATAATTAGTTATATATATATATATATATATATTTATTTATTTAAAATAATCATTTTAAAAATCCTATTCTTCATTCAAAAATTATGATAATAATTAATAAGTTAATAAATAAAATTATTAAATTTGAAATTAATAAGTTTAGATTAATAATAATTATGATTAAAGGTAAAAATAGAATAATTTCAACATCAAAAATTAAAAATATTAATGTAATTATATAAAAAGGTAAAGAGAAGGGTAAATTAGCTTTAGTAATTGGATTAAATCCACATTCATAGAAAAAATTTTTTTCATATCTTAAAGATTTAATTATAGAAAAAGAGTAATTTAGTAAATAAATTAGCAATGAAATAATTAAAATTAAAATAGAATAAATTATGTATATAACAATTATATATAATTTTAAAAATAAATTTTAATTTTAAATTAAATAATATATATATATATATATAATATATATATATATATATATATATATATATATTAAGTATTTATTTTATTCATCAGTAAATTAAAGTATAGAGGAATAATCAAATAACATCAACGAAGTGTCAATATCATAAAGTTGCTTCAAATTGAAAATGATGAATTGATGAAAAATGTTTATTTAGTGAACGAATATATCTAATAATTAATATAGTAATACCAATTAATACATGAAGTCCATGAAATCCTGTTGTTATAAAAAAAATGGATCCATAAATTCTATCATTAATGCAAAATGGGGCTTCGTAATATTCAATATATTGTAGAGAAGAAAAATAGATACCTAATATGATAGTTAAAATTAAACTAATTTTAAAATTTTTAAATTTATTGTTTATAATACAATAATGTCTTCATGTGATTGAGAATCCTGATGAGATTAAAATAATTGAATTTAATAATGGAATATCATAAGGATTAAATGTGGAAATATTTATAGGAGGTCATATTTGTCCAATTTCGATATTGGGTGAAATTGATCTATGAATAAATGTTCAAAAAAATGAGATAAAAAAAAATAATTCTGATGTAATAAATAAAATTATTCTAAATTTTAAAAAATTTATAATTATATAGGTATGATTTCCTTGATAAGTTCTTTCACGAATTACATCACGTCATCATAGAATTATTGAGATAATTAAATTTAAAGAATTAAAAATTATATAAATTTCAATATTTATATAAAATCAAATAATTAATCTCAATAATAAATTAAATAAATTTATTGAACATATAATTGGTCAAGGTCTTAGTGTTACTAAATGATATGGGTGATTTTGATTTAACATTTATTTTCAGAAAAATATAGAATTCTAAGAATAGAAAATACATAAGCTTGAATAAATGATATTCTAAATTCTAGAATTAATAATAAATTTTGAATAAAAATAGTTATAATTATAATAGGTAATAAAATTTGTCTTATAAATATACCTAGTAAAGTAAATAATAAATGTCCTGAAATTAAATTAGCTGTTAATCGAATAGCTAATGTTCAAGGACGAATTAAATTTCTAATTAATTCAATGATAACTATAAAGTGTATTAATATTAAAGGGGTATTTAAAGGGACTAGATGAATTAAATTTTTTATTGGTGTATTAATTCATCTGTAAAGTATAAATCTTAGTCATAAACTTATAGATAAAATTAGATTAAATGATATTTGTCTAGTAATTGTAAAAATATAAGGAATTAAACTAAATAAATTTAATAATATTAAATAAATTATTAAACTTAAAAAGATAATAATATTTGATTGATAAAATTTTGTTGTAATAATTTTAAATTCATTATAAATTATATTAATAATTAAGAATCATAGGTAATTAATTCGGGAAGGAATTATTCAATAATAATAAGGTATTAATAAAAGTGGAAAAAATATTATGAATCAATTTAGTGATATATTTGAATTAGTTGATGAATCAAAATTTTCAAATAGATTGTTTATCATAATCAATTTCATTGGTTTTTATTGTATTTAAAAATTTTTTTATTAAACTTTATATTTTTTAAATTTAATGGAAAAGAATTTATTAAGCATATAATAATAATAAAATTTAAGTAAATAATAATAGATATTAATGTTCATTTTATTGGTTTTATTTGGGGGATAAAATTATTAGAAGTATACGTTAAAATACTATAAAATGATTTAAAAAATCAATTCTTACATTTCAGACATCTAATAATTTTAAAAAATAATAAATTATATTTATTTTAATTTGACAAATTAATGTTATATATTAACTAATTTTTTATATTTTATTAATTCAGTTTATAAAATTATTGTAATTAGTTCTTTCTACAACAATTGGTATAAATGAATGATTTATACCACAAATTTCAGAACATTGACCAAAATATAATCCTGGTCGATTTAAGTAAATATTAGCTTGATTGATACGTCCTGGAATAGAATCTATTTTAATACCTAGTGAAGGAACAGTTCAAGAGTGGATTACATCAGTAGATGATGTAATAATTCGGATTGGAATATTAAATGGAGTGATTATTCGATTATCAACATCTAATAAACGAAATTGATTTAAATTATCAATAGATTTAATTATGTAAGAATCAAATTCAATAAATTTGAATTCAGTATATTCATATGATCAATATCATTGGTGTCCCATAGCTTTAATAGTAAAATATGGATTTAAAATTTCATCAATATAATATAAAATTTTTAAAGATGGAAAACAAATGATTAATAAAATAAATATTGGAATTACAGTTCATATAATTTCAATAGTATGATTTTTTAATAAGAATCGGTTAGAAAATTTATTTAATAATAAATCAATCATAATATGAAAAATTAATACGATAATTGAAATTATTATAGTTATAGTTAAATTATGAAAAGAAATTAAATTATCATTATAAGGTGAATTAGAGTCTTGAAAAAATAATATTTGTCATGTTGAAATTTTTAATAAAAATAAAAATTTTATAATTAGAGTTTAAATCTAATGCACTAATCTGCCATATTAAATATAATTTTATAATTATAGGGATTTCATCAAATGAATGATTATTAGGAGGAAATTTTATTATTCATTCTAAAGAGGATTGATTAAATTTAAATAAAATTAGTCGTTTAGAAATAAATCTTTCTATAATAATAAAAATAAAAAAAATTATTCTATTAAAAGAAATTATTGCTCCTATAGATGAAATTAAATTTCAACAATAATAAGCATCTGGGTAATCTGAATAACGTCGTGGTATACTTATTATACCAAGAAAATGTTGTGGAAAAAAGGTTAAATTTACTCCTAATAATATAAATCAAAATTGAATTTTTAATCATTTTTGATTTATTAATAAACCAAAAATTAATGGAAATCAATGAATAAATCTATTAAAAATTGCAAAAATTGCTCCTATTGATAAAACATAATGAAAATGTCCAACTACATAATATGTATCATGTAAAATAATATCAATTGATGAATTAGAAAGTATAATTCCTGTTAATCCACCAATAGTAAATATTATAACAAATCCTAAAGATCATAAGATTGAATTATTTAGATTAAATTTATTTAATTTTGATCCATGATAAGTAGCTAATCATCTAAATACTTTAATTCCTGTGGGTACAGCAATAATTATAGTAGCTGATGTAAAATAAGCTCGTGTATCTACATCTAATCCAACAGTAAATATATGATGGGCTCATACAATAAATCCTAAAAATCCAATTCCTATTATTGCATAAATTATGCCAAGATTACCAAAGGTTTCTTTTTTACCTCTTTCATTTATAATAATATGGGAAATTAATCCAAATCCTGGTAAAATTAAAATATAAACTTCTGGATGTCCAAAAAATCAAAATAAATGTTGATATAAAATTGGATCACCTCCTCCTATAGGGTCAAAAAATGAGGTATTTAAGTTGCGGTCAAATAATAATATAGTGATTGCTCCTGCTAGGACGGGTAAAGAAAGTAATAATAAAATTGCAGTAATAAAAACTGATCAAGAAAATAATGGGATATTATCATAATTTAATGAAATGTTTTTTATTATTATAATAGTTACTATAAAATTAATAGCTCCTAAAATTGATGAAATTCCTGATATATGTAAAGAGAAAATAGCTAAATCAACTGATGGGGAAGGATGAAATAAATAAGAAGATAATGGTGGATAAACTGTTCATCCGGTTCCAGGACTAGAAGAAAATAAATTTCTTGTTAGAAGTAATATTAAAGAAGGTGGTAATAATCAAAATCTAATATTATTTAATCGTGGAAATGATATATCAGGAGATCCAAGTATTAATGGAATTAATCAATTACCAAAACCTCCAATTATAAATGGTATAACTATAAAAAAAATTATTAAAAAAGCATGAGCAGTAACAAATGAATTATAAATTTGATCATTTCTAATTCAGTTGCCTGGGATTCTTAATTCTATTCGAATAATTAAACTTATTGAAGCTCCAATTATACCAGATCATATGGCAAATATAATATATAAGATTCCAATATATTTGTGGTTAGTTGAGTAAAATCATTTTATTATTAAGATTTATAAATTAATTTATATAATTAATTTTGAAGATTAATAGTTTTTTTAACTTAAAATCTTTAAGTGTTATGCCTGATAAAAGGAATAAATTGTAAATTTATAAATGAAAAATAATTTCTAATACTAATATATAAAATAGTATATATATATATATATATATATATATATTATTATAATTTAAATTAAAATATTAAATTGCAAATTTAAATATGTATAATTATACTAATAATTATTAAATAATATAAATAGAATTATATTAAAAATTAAATTAATTATAATAGAATTAATTAAATTAAATTTTTTATTTAATTGTTTTTTTATTGTTTTTATATAAAAAATTGAATTTTCTAAGATATTAAGATAATTTCAAATTATTAGAATTCTTGATATAAGTAATAATATTAATAATGAGTTAAAAAATAATTTAGATATTTCTATAAAAAATATTCATTTTATAATAAATGAAAAAAATGGTGGTAATATTGAATAAATAAGTATAATTATTATATAAATGTATATATTTATTTTATTATTATTATTATTATAAAAAATAAAATCAATTTTTTTATTTAAATTTAAATTATTTATAATAGAACTTATTATAAAGATTAAAATTAAATAAAGTATTATATATAATAATGATAATGTTTTATTAAAATTTATTAAAATAATAAAAAATGATATTTGATTAATTGAAGAACATGCAATAATTTTTTTTAATGAATAAAACTTATATGAATATAAAGAAATTAATATTCTATTTATTATTAAATAAATAAAAATTTTTATATTAAATTGAATAATTGATATATATATATATAAAGGGATAAATTTTATAAAAGTTGATATAAAAAAAATTTCATATCAAGAAAGTAATTCATAAATATAAATTATTCAATATCTAAAAGGAAAAATTCCAATTTTTAAGAATAATCTAAAATAAATTAGTAAATTAAATAAGTTATAATAATGTTCAATTAATAGATTAGATTTAATATATATAATTAATATAGATATTAGTAAAATTCTTGAAATTGATGAAATAAAATAGTAAATAATTCTAGATAATTTATTGGATTTTAGGTTAATTAATCTAATTGATATTATAGTTGATATTTCTATTAATAATCAATTTATTATCAGATTATTATTTATAATTATAATTAGTAAAATAATAGAATTTATAATAATAATTATATTTTTTATTAATAAGTTTTTAATAAATATTATATTTATAATTTTATATATTTTAGTGTTTATATGCATATAAAATTTTGAATTTTAAGGTATTAAAAAATTAATAAATATAAGTAATAGTAATTTAAATTACATTTATATTCTATCAAAATAATCCTTTTATCAGGCATATTACTT